TTTTAAAAATGAATTGATTAAATCCAAATTCTGGAAAAATGAATAAGCGGATCCATATAAAATATATGCTATGAATAGTCCGAAAATTGCTATACTTACCGAAAAAATTGCATTTGTAAAAAATTCATTCAAATTTACAGAATAATTAGAACTTGAATGTAAAAGATTTGTTGATGGGGTTAACCACTTCGATAATATATCAAAATCTATTACTCCTTGATCAAAAGAAATTCCTATTGATCCAACCAACAAAGTAAATAGTACTAATACAAGAAGAGGAAATAGCATAGTATTGTCCGATTCGTGAGGATACATGGAAGTGTATTTATTTCCAAAGTAAGTACTAAAGTATCGTATCCTATTTCTTACATTATTATCAATTTTTGATCTTTCTTTTGCAAAAAAAGAAACCTTTTTATTCATTGTTGATAAAAGTAAATTTGGATTGACTCCTCTTGGAATTCCTTTTCCCCATAGAGATATGGAATAGAAGGAACCATTTTTTGTGCTACTGTAATTTTGAAAATGAACGCGGAAATACCCATCAAAGGTAAGTAAATATACCCGAAACATATAAAATGCGGTTAATCCTGCTGTGAAATAAGCTATTACTGCGAAAATTGGTGAATACAACCAACTATCATTAAGAATGTCATCTTTGGACCAAAAACAAGCAAGAGGTGGAATACCACAAAGAGAAAGTGTACCCAATAAAAAAGTAGTTCTTGTAATTGGAACATATCTTGTTAAACCACCCATAAGAACCATATTCTGACTTTTATCTGGTGAATATCCAACAATAGGTTCCATTGAATGAATAATAGATCCGGATCCCAAAAACAATAAAGCTTTTGAATAGGCATGAGTGATCAAATGGAATAAAGCAGCTCGATAAGAACCTATACCTAGAGCTAACATAATATAACCCAATTGAGACATTGTGGAATAGGCTAAGCTTTTTTTAATGTCTCTTTGAGCAAGGGCCAAAGTAGCCCCTAATAATAGTGTTATTACACCTATTAAAGAAATGAAATTCATTATATAAGGTATGACTATGAAAAGAGGAAGAAGCCGAGCTACAAGAAAAATTCCTGCTGCTACCATAGTAGCAGCGTGTATAAGAGCCGAAATAGGAGTGGGTCCTTCCATAGCATCAGGTAACCATACGTGAAGGGGGAATTGTGCGGATTTAGCAACTGCACCGACGAATAATAAAGAAGCACACAAGGTAGCAAATAAAGAATTGACCCCATTATTTTGGATTAAGTTATTAGTTATTTCGAGCAAATACCGAAATTCTAAACTACCTGTTATCCAATAAAAACCTAAGATTCCTAACAATAAACCAAAATCCCCTACACGATTAGTTACAAAAGCTTTTTGACAAGCACTTGCTGCAATTGGTCGTGTGAACCAAAACCCTATTAATAAATAAGAACACATTCCCACAAGTTCCCAAAAAATATAAATTTGTATCAAATTTGAACTAGTAACTAATCCCAGCATAGAAGTATTAAAAAAACTCATATAAGCAAAAAATCTCAAATATCCTTGATCGTGATACATATACTTGTCACTATAAATAAGAACCATGATTCCAACAGTAGTAATTAGTATTGACATAATAGAAGTAAGTGGATCGATCAAGTATCCAAACTCTAAGGAAAAATCATTATTGATGGTCCAAGACCATAGATATTGATAGATAAAACTTCCATTTATTTGTTGAATAGACAGATTGGCTGAAAACACCATAGCTATACTTAAGAGTAAAACACTAGGAAAAGCCCACATGCGACGAATATTTTTTGTTGCTGTCGGAATAAGTAGAAGTCCAAATCCTATTGACATAGTAACTGGAAGTGGAAGAAAAGGTATTATCCACGCATATTGATATGTATGTTCCATAAGAAAAGAAACTCTTTTTTCTTATAATTACAAATTGTTCTCGATTCACCAATTCTTATCTTTTTTATCCTTTTAGAAAGGAACAATAATAAAAGAAAAAAAAAGATATGAAAAAAAGTCAAATATTGAGATTCTTAATTATTCTGATTTTTTTTTGTGATTAATAAACATATTTATTATACTATAATAGTATAATAAATATATTATATAGTATACTATATATAGTAAGGAAAAAGAGTTAGACCAAAAAAAGAGTACTTTTTTTATTCAAATATGGATCATAGTATCTATATTCGAATTAAAAAAAATACCTAGGTATTCTAGTTCATTTTGGGAAGGGAGTAATTACCTAACTTGTTGTGTAACTGATTGATTGGATTGAAACCCAATAAAAAAAACTTATGTTTATCAGAAATCTTATGATACTCCTTACTTTGAATTATGGACATAGCACTCTGGACTTAATCAATTTTTATTTTCCCTTATTTTCTTCCATTTTTTTTCCCTCATGTCATTTATATATGTGATGTGTGATGTGCGCGCATACGTATATGTGATATATATATATCACATATACATGTATATATAAATATATTTGTATTATATATATTTGTATGTTTATTATATATTTATATGTTAAAGTAAAAAAACAATGTATATTAAAAAGAGTATATTAAAAAAATTATCCACATACACGAAATAAGTATAGATAATAACTAAAAAGAACGATCTATTTTGAAGAATACATGTCTTTCACATACAACGATAAAAGGAGGAACCCCCCTTTTTGA